ATATTGGTGTTAGAATGTTTTTAGTTAATACTGAGATTGTTTAAATTTTAATTAGGATTCTTCCTGTTGGAGGAAAAATAAAAGGCTGAGTGCTATGTCAGTATTGTAAAGGTGCGTTTTAAATTGCAAAAAAATGAAAGATTTATAAATTTAGCCTAGGAATTTAGGAGATTTTTTTGGAAAAATTTTAATTGAGGTTATGGGCAAGGGTACTTTATTTAGGGAAGTTAAGTAGAGAAAGTAAGTGCTATGTCACGGTTCTTGTTTTTGGGGTTTGGCAAGAATTAACAGTAAATAGCCGTGTTCATTGTCTTGGGGCAATGAATCTACTTTTGAGGGGGGGTAGGGGGGGTTTGTGGATATATTCAGTTATGAACATGAAATCGTACGTGGGTGTACGTGCGCGTACGTGGGTGTACGTGGGTGTACGTGCGCGTACGTGGGTGTACGTGCGCGTACGTGGGTGTACGTGCGCGTACGTGGGTGTACGTGGGTGTACGTGCGCGTACGTGGGTGTACGTGCGCGTACGTGGGTGTACGTGCGCGTACGTGGGTGTACGTGCGCGTACGTGGGTGTACGTGCGCGTACGTGGGTGTACGTGCGCGTACGTGGGTGTACGTGCGCGTACGTGGGTGTACGTGCGCGTACGTGGGTGTACGTGCGCGTACGTGGGTGTACGTGCGCGTACGTGCGCGTACGTGGGTGTAAATTCTCTTATGTCCGTCAAGCATGAAAAGATAGTCCCGGCTCATAATTATGAGGATGGAGAATGTACATCGAGGTGCTCGTCTACAATAAGTGCACCGGGTCAGGGCCCGCCGCGGCCATGTTGAGTCCAAGCATACCCCAAAAATTAAAAATACCAAATGCATGACACCACAGTTATGTGTGAGCATGGGCTGATTAGTCATTAGTCCATCGAGATGTCTTATTTAAGAGGAACGTGTGGGCGATCTTAGGGATATGGCCCTGAGGTAAGAACCAGATGCCAGTTATAGTTTCACGCTAGAAACCCCCAAGTGTAATGGGCCCGGAGCGAGAAGAGGGATACGAGGTGGGCGGGTTGCTGGTTTCACGGAGGATGGTAGATCAAGGGATTCCTAAGGGAAGGGGATAGTCGTGTGGACGAGAGAAGATTTGACTTGGATGGTCTATGTTCGATTAAGGAATGAATGTCTGGATGTTGGTTAAGATGGGTAATTGGGTTGTGGATATTCGTGTTGATGGTAAGGGTTTGTGAGTTTAGCAGGAAATGTATTATGTCCTGTTAAGCAGGGATGTACTGGCTTATATGCATGGGGACAAGGTTTTAATGTACGATTAAACATAGAATGGTCTAATGTTGATTATGAAATGATAGTATAGATACATGTTGATGGGGAAAGGCATTAATGCACGAATTACATAGCGTTAAGGGGAATTTTTGTCAATAGTGACAAGGTACTTGGATTTGTTATTAGGAGGAAAGCAGAGAATAGTTTAAAGAGAATTTCAGCTTTGGGTGCTGATGGTGGGGTATAAACCTCTTCTCTGATGTCCCAGGGTGAGTTGATCTCCGTTTCTGGTTTACAAGACCAGGGTAATACACTATACTACTGGGGCCTTCATTTAAGGATTTTATTCTCAATTAAGCTTGCAAGGGGTATAAGGATAAGGATGATAGAGAAGTAAAGGATAGATGCTACTTGTCCAATAGTAATAAATGGGTGTTCAACTGGTTGTCCTCCGATCCATGTGAGTGTTAGAAGGTCTGCAACGAGGATTCAGAAGAGAACTTGGCTAATCGGTCGGAATATTATGCTGCGTTGTTTGGATATGTGGAGGAAGGGGATAATTGCTAGGATGAGAATTGATATAACTAGGGCTAGAACACCTCCTAGTTTGTTGGGGATGGAGCGTAAAATGGCGTAGGCAAATAGAAAATACCATTCAGGTTTGATGTGGGGAGGAGTGTTGAGAGGATTGGCAGGGGTGTAGTTGTCTGGGTCTCCGAGAAGGTCAGGGGAGAATAAGACTAGGAGTATGAGTAGGAGGATAAGTACGAGAAATCCTAGAAGGTCTTTAATTGTGTAATAGGGGTGGAATGGAATCTTATCAGAGTCTGATGGGATACCTGATGGGTTATTGGAGCCAGTTTCATGGAGGAAAAGTAAGTGAATCATCACTAGTGCTGCGATGATGAATGGGAGAATGAAGTGGAAAGCGAAGAATCGGGTGAGTGTAGCTTTGTCGACTGAAAATCCTCCTCAAATTCATTCAACTAGGGTTGTTCCAATGTAGGGGATGGCTGATAAAAGATTGGTAATTACAGTAGCGCCTCAGAATGATATTTGTCCTCATGGGAGAACATAGCCTATAAATGCTGTGGCTATTACTGCAAATAGTAGAATAATGCCAATATTCCAGGTTTCTAGGTAAGTATATGAGCCGTAGTAGATTCCACGACCTACATGTATATATAAGCAGATAAAAAATATTGATGCTCCATTGGCGTGCAGGTAACGAATAAGTCAGCCATAGTTTACGTCTCGGCAAATATGTGTGACTGAAGAAAATGCTGTTGCTGTGTCTGATGTGTAGTGTATAGCTAGGAATAGGCCAGTTAGGATTTGGATTATTAGGCATAGTCCTAATAGGGAGCCAAAGTTTCATCAGGCTGAGATGTTTGAGGGGGCGGGAAGGTCAATTAGGGAGTGGTTAACAATTTTTAGTAGGGGGTGAGTTTTGCGAATGTTGGTCATTAGGTTCTTATAGTTGAATACAACGGTGATCTTTCATGTCATTAGTCATGGTTAGAATCCATGTAGGAACTATGACATATATAGTATTTTTATTGAGTGTAATGTTTGTAATTGGTTTTGTGGGGTTCGCTTCTAAGCCATCTCCTATTTATGGGGGGCTTGGGTTAATTGTTAGTGGTGGGGTTGGATGTGGTATTATTTTAAGTTTTGGTGGCTCATTTTTAGGTTTAATAATATTTTTGATTTATTTAGGGGGAATGTTAGTAGTATTTGGATATACAACTGCAATGGCAACTGAGGAGTATCCTGAAACTTGAGGGTCAAACATTATGATTTTTAGTATGCTTGTTTTAGGTGTGCTGTTAGAGGTAGGATTAGTAGTGTTCATAGCGATGAGTGATGAGGTGGAGGTTGTGGTTAGTTTTAAAAATATAGGTGATTGGGTTATTTTTGAGGGGGATGATGTAGGCCTAATTCGAGAGGATTCTATAGGAGTGGCAGCATTATACAGTTATGGAAGTTGGTTAATAGTAGTTGCTGGTTGGTCTCTGTTTGTGAGTATTTTTATTGTTATTGAGATTACTCGTGGGGGTTAGGCTAGGATAAACAGGGCTAAAAGCATTGAAATTAGGAAGGACAAGGAGTAAAATTTGATAAGGCCTTTTTGTGAGGATACAGAGGTTGATGCAAGGATTTGAATATCCGAGATGTTTTTTGGGATTGCTTTTTCGGTTCAAGTTATGTCTAAGAGTAGTGTTGCTACATTTTGACTTGCTGAGAGGTTAACATAGGGTAAGAGGCGGTGTATTGTAGCGGGGAAAAATCCTAGTATATTTGAGAAGTTGAAGGAGTTGGATTGTGTACTTATTTTTAGGTGCAAGCTAAGTTGATTAAGTTCTATAGCGATAGTGAAGCCTAAAATGGTAACAAATAGGGCGGTTAATTTTATATATAAGGGCATGGTTATTTGGGGAATACTATTTGGTGTAACTAGATTAGTAATAAGGAAGCCTGCAAAAATACTTCCGAGTGCGAGACGTTTAATAGAATTAATTAATGATGGGTTATTTTCATTAATAATAATAAGAGTAGGGTAGCGAGGTTGTCCTAGGAGGGCGAAAAAGATAATTCGTGTACTATAAACAGCTGTGAGAGAGGTGGCGATGAGGGTAATAATAAGGGCTCAGGCGTTGGTATAAGACGTGTTTGCGGATTCAATAATTAGGTCTTTTGAGTAGAAGCCTGTTAGGAATGGTATGCCGGTGAGGGCAAGGCTACCAATAGTAAGAGCAGAGGATGTAAAGGGGAGGGTTTTGTATAGTCCTCCTATTTTTCGGATGTCTTGCTCATCGTTAAGGCTATGAATAATTGATCCAGAGCATAAAAAGAGTATAGCTTTGAAAAAAGCGTGGGTACAGATATGCAGGAATGCCAGGTGGGGTTGATTAATTCCGATTGTGACTATTATTAAGCCTAGTTGACTTGAAGTAGAGAAGGCTACGATTTTTTTGATATCATTTTGTGTGAGGGCACATAGGGCAGTAAATAGGGTGGTGATTGCTCCTAGGCATAGAATTAATGTTTGGGCAGTTTTATTATTTTCTAATAAAGGGTGAAAACGGATGAGGAGAAAAATTCCTGCTACAACTATTGTGCTTGAGTGAAGTAAAGCAGATACTGGGGTCGGACCTTCTATTGCTGAGGGAAGTCATGGGTGAAGGCCAAATTGTGCGGATTTACCTGTAGCGGCTAGGATAAGACCAATAAGTGGGAGGATAGTGACATTATTATCTGATATAAATATTTGTTGAAATTCTCATGTGTTAAGATTAATAGCGAATCAGGCTATGGCCATAATGAAGCCAATATCTCCGATGCGGTTATATAGGATTGCTTGCAAGGCTGCGGTGTTGGCGTCTGTTCGACCGTGTCATCAGCCGATAAGAAGGAATGATATAATTCCTACTCCTTCCCATCCGATAAATAATTGGAAGAGATTGTTGGCGGTGACTAGGATGAGTATGGTGATTAGAAATATAAGTAGATATTTAAAGAATTGATTAATTTTAGGATCTGAGTGTATATATCATATGGAGAATTCTATAATGGATCATGTTACGAATAGTGCGATTGGAGTGAATAGTATAGAGAAATAGTCTAGTTTGAAGCTGGTTGTGAGTTTTAGAGTATGAATTGTTATTCAGTGCCAGTTAGATACTATTGTCTCTTGGTTTGAGATAATGAAGATTAGTGTTGGGATAAGACTAATTATGAATGCATAGGATACTGAAGTTTTTACGTAATAGGGGTAGTTATTGTGATTAAAAATGTTAGTAAATGAGGCTATAATTGGGAGAACCAGGATAATGATTGAGACGGCTATAGAAGTAGAGAATAGGTTAATTACTTTTATTTGGAGTTGCACCAATTTTTTGGCTCCTAAGGCCAACGGATTACTTCTATCCTTTAAAAGTTGAGAAGGCCATGAGATTAGTCATGGAAGCATGAATTAGCAGTTCTTGCAAGCATTCTCGGTAAATAAGGAGGTATAATCTTCTATTATTAGATTCACAATCTAATGTTTTTTTTAAACTATATTTACAGAGCATTGGGCCTAGGATGATCTTAGGGTTAATAGACAAGAGAAGTAGAGGGGCCAGGTGGAGTATTATGAGAGTATTTTCTCGAGTGAATGTAGGGGAGATATTATTTGTATGATATGTAAATTTTCCTCGCTGGGTGGTTGATAGTATATAAAGAGAGTAAAGTGCTGTAATTAGAACATTAGTTCCTATAAGGATAATAGTGAGATTTGATCATGAGAAAGATGCTATGACGATGAGAAGCTCTCCTAGAAGATTAATGGTTGGTGGCAGGGCTAGGTTGGTGAGGCTGGCGAGTAGTCATCATGCTGCTATTAAAGGGAGAATCGTTTGTAATCCTCGAGCTAAAAGTATAGTTCGACTGTGGACACGTTCGTAATTGGAGTTAGCTAGGCAAAATAATAAGGAGGAGGTAAGGCCATGAGCGATTATTAATGCTGTAGCTCCTATAAAACTTCATGGGGTTTGAATTAGAATTGCGACGATTACTAAGGCTATGTGGCTTACTGAAGAGTAGGCAATTAGCGATTTCAGGTCTGTTTGTCGAAGGCAAATGGAACTAGTTATGATTATACCTCATAGGGAGAGTATCAGAAATGGATAGGCTATATATTCTGTGATTGGGTTAAGTAGAATAGTAATACGTATTATACCATATCCTCCTAGTTTAAGTAAGATGGCTGCTAGGACTATAGAGCCTGCAATGGGGGCTTCAACATGAGCTTTTGGGAGTCAAAGGTGAAGACCATAAAGGGGTATTTTGACTAAAAATGCTATTATACATGCTAGTCATATAAGTGAATTAGATCATGATGTTGGTAGGGATTCATTGGATAGTTGGATTAGAAGGAAGTTAAGGGATCCCATGGAATTTTGAAGGTGAATTAGGGCAACTAGTAAAGGGAGTGATCCCATAAGGGTATAGAATAAAAAGTAAGTTCCTGCATTAAGTCGTTCTGTTTGGTTACCTCATCGTGTGATAATAATTAGTGTAGGAATTAGTGTTGCTTCAAATAGAATATAAAATAAGATAAGTTCTGTGGCTGAGAATGTTATTACTAGGAAGATTTGTAGGGAGATAAGAAGAGAGATATATGTTTTTTTGCGTAGTAATGATTCTTTACTTAAGTGATGTTGGCTTGCTAGGATTATTAGAGGTAGGAGTCAAACTGTTAGTATTAAAAGAGGGGTGGAAAGAGCATCTGAGAAAAATGTGGTTGATAGGTTTAAGTTGGTGTCGTTTGGCTGATTAAGAAGAAGAAAAGTAGTCAGGCTAATTAGTAGGCTGTAGATTGTTGCGTTGATTCAGATTATATGATTTTTAGATCATCATACAGTGGGAATGAGTATAATTGTGGGGATAATAGTTTTTAGCATTGTAGAAGGTTCAGATTCTGGACATAATCTATGCCATAGGTATTAGATACTATAACGAGTAGGGCCAGCCCAATTGCGGCCTCACAGGCCGCGAATACTAAGAGAACAATTGGAAATATAAAAGATAATGTGTAGTGTATATTTAGAGCTGTTAATGTGATTAAAATGAATAGAGATAATATTATTCCTTCTAAGCATAAAAGAGAAGATATTAAATGGGATCGGTAAACTAGCATGCCTAAAAGGGCAAAGATAAACGCTAGGAAGATATTGACGTAGATTGAAGGCATTTTGATAATTATGGTTTTACCATAGTCTAATGAGTCGAAATCATTTATTTTTAATTAAACTAATTATCATATTCTACTCATTCTAGGCCTTTTTGGATTCACTCGTAGGCTAACCCCAGGGCTAGGATAGAGATAAGTATAAGTGCTATGATGAGAACTAGGTTTAGATTGTTAAATTGTGCGGCTCATGGAAGAGGAAGAAGAAGGGCAATTTCTAGATCAAATAATAAGAATGTAATTGCTACTAAGAAAAATTTTATTGAGAAGGGGAGTCGTGCTGACCCTATAGGGTCAAATCCGCATTCATAGGGGCTTGTTTTTTCTGAGTAGATATTCAACTGAGGAAGTCAAAATGCAATGGTCACCAGGATTAGGGAGATCGATATATTAATTAGTAAAACTAGAATTAGGTTAATTACTCTTTTTTGGATTTATACCAAAACTAACTGATTGGAAGTCAGATGTACTAGTTAATACTAAAAGAGTATGATCCTCATCAATAAATTGATACATACAGGAATAGTCAGACGACATCTACAAAGTGTCAATATCATGCGGCTGCCTCAAAACCAAAATGGTGACTTGATGTGAAGTGGAAGTGGAGCTGTCGTAAAAAGCAAACTGTGAGGAAAGTAGAACCAATAATTACGTGAAGGCCATGGAATCCTGTAGCTATAAAGAATGTTGATCCATAAACTCCATCTGAAATGGTAAATGATGTTTCATAATATTCTGATGCTTGAAGTAGGGTGAAGTAGATACCCAGGAGGATAGTGATTGCTAAGGCTTGTTGCATATTTTTACGATTGCCTTCTATTAAGCTATGGTGGGCTCAGGTAATTGAGACTCCTGAGGCTAGAAGGACTGAGGTGTTAAGTAAGGGAACTTCAAGGGGGTTAAGAGGTTTAATACCTGTTGGAGGTCAGCAACCTCCTAGTTCTGGTGTAGGGGCTAGGCTTGAGTGATAGAAAGCTCAGAAGAAGCCTGCGAAGAAAAAGACTTCTGAAACAATAAATAGAATTATTCCATATCGTAAACCTTTTTGAACAATGGGAGTATGGTGGCCTTGAAATGTGCCCTCTCGTACAATATCTCGTCATCACTGATATATAGTGAGTGTATTTGTTAATAAGCCAATTAGGAGAAGTGAGGGGGAGTTAAAGTGAAATCATATGGCTAGACCTGATGTTATGAGTAGGGCGGATAGGGCTCCAGTGAGTGGTCATGGACTAGGGTTAACTATGTGATAAGCGTGGGTTTGGTGGGTCATTAGGTGTTATCGTGTAAATATAGGCTTACAAGAAGGGTAAAAACGTAGGCTTGAATTAGGGCTACAGCAAATTCTAGAATCGTTAGGAGAATAAGAATAATAAAAGTAATTAGGGCTGTTGTTGGACTAATTGAGATTAGGGCGAGTGCTGCGCCTCCGATAAGATGCATTAGTAAGTGGCCTGCTGTAATGTTGGCTGTGAGTCGTACAGCTAAGGCCATGGGTTGAATGAACAGGCTAATTGTTTCAATAATTACCAGTATAGGAATAAGGGGTACAGGTGTTCCTTGCGGGAGAAAGTGAGCTAGTGACGCTTTAGTTTTGTATCGGAAGCCTGTAATTACAGCTCCTGCTCATAGTGGGATAGCTATCCCTAGATTTATTGATAATTGGGTTGTTGGTGTAAACGAGTGGGGTAAGAGGCCTAGAAGGTTAGTTGAGCCAATAAATATAATTAGGGAGATTAGCATAAGGGATCAGGTCCGTCCTTTAGGGGAGTGCATTATCATTATTTGTTTTAGAATTAATTGGGCTAATCATTGTTGGGCTGAGACTAGTCGATTGTTGATCAGTCGGGTAGGGGCAGGAAATAGAAGGGTTGGGAATATAATAATTAGGATTACGATTGGTAAGCCTATTATTGTTGGGGTAATAAAAGAGGAGAATAGATTTTCGTTCATTTTGTTTCTCATGGGCTGGGGAAGGAAGTAGGCTTAAGTGTTTTTGGTGTTGGGTTTAATGGATAGGAATATTTATGAAATTTAAGCTGAATTAGGGCAAATAATGTTAGGATTATGGCGATGATAGTTACTAGTCATGTGGATGTGTCGAGTTGTGGCATTTCATTATGGAGAGTATTATTTAGCTCTCATTCTCTAGCTTAAAAGGCTAGCGCTAGTTTAGCTTCATAATGAGTTTAAATTATGGATAAGGATCAGTTCTCGAAGTGCTTAAGTGGAACTATTTCAAGAACAATAGGCATAAAACTATGGTTTGAGCCACAAATTTCTGAACATTGGCCATAAAAGAGTCCTGGTCGGGTGGAGATGAGAGTAGCTTGATTTAGGCGCCCAGGGATAGCATCTGTTTTTAATCCTAGGGATGGTACGGCTCAAGAGTGAAGTACGTCTTCTGAAGAGATTAACATGCGGATGGGAAGTTCTATTGGGAGAACAACTCGATTATCAACTTCTAGAAGTCGTAAGTCGCCAGGGTTAAGATCAGATGTAGGAATTATATAGGAGTCAAAGCTTAAATCTTCATAGTCCGTGTATTCATAGCTTCAGTACCATTGATGACCTATTGTCTTTACTGTCAAGGAGGGGTTATTGATCTCGTCTATTATATATAGGATTCGCAGAGAGGGAAGAGCAATTATAATTAGAATAATAGCTGGAAGAATAGTTCAGATAGTCTCTACTTCTTGAGCATCTATCGTGCTTGTATGTGTAAGTTTTGTAGTTAACATAAGTGAGATAATATAAAGGACCAGTGAGCTAATTAAGAAGACGATTATGAGCGTGTGATCATGGAAGTGGAGAAGTTCTTCTATAATGGGAGATGAGGCATCTTGAAAGCCTAGCTGAAAAGGGTATGCCATAAAGATATATAGGAGTTGAACCTATAAATTAACTTCGACAAAGTTATGTAATGGTTTTACTAATATCTTATTGAGAAAGTCATAATGGTTATGCGGCTGGCTTGAAACCAGTCTTAGGGGGTTCGATTCCTTCCTTTCTTGAGTTAAGCTTTCACGTAGGCAGGTTCCTCGAATGTATGGTATGGAGGTGGGCATCCGTGGAGTCATTCTAGATTAGTTGTAGTTAACTCTACGGTCTCTACTTCTCGTTTCGAGGCGAAGGCTTCCCAGATTATAAAGATTATTACTATTACAGCGGTTAGAGAGATGAATGAGCCTATCGATGAAACGGTGTTTCATATTGTGTAGGCGTCTGGATAGTCTGAGTATCGTCGTGGCATGCCGGAAAGCCCAAGGAAATGTTGTGGGAAGAAGGTTAAGTTAACTCCTACAAATATTACGGTGAAGTGAATTTTTGCTCAGGTCTGATCTAGGGTGTAACCTGAGAATAAAGGGAATCAATGAGCAAATCCTCCTATAATGGCGAATACAGCTCCTATGGATAATACGTAGTGGAAGTGAGCTACTACATAGTATGTNTCATGTAGAACGATGTCTAGAGAAGAATTAGCTAGCACAATTCCTGTAAGACCGCCTACTGTAAATAAGAAAATAAAACCTAAGGCTCAAAGTATTGCTGGAGCTCATTTAATATTACCGCCGTGTAGGGTTGCTAGTCAACTAAATACTTTTACTCCTGTAGGAATAGCAATAATTATGGTGGCTGAAGTAAAATAAGCTCGTGTGTCCACGTCTATTCCTACCGTGAATATATGGTGGGCTCAAACAATAAATCCAAGGAAGCCAATTGATATCATAGCTCACACTATTCCTATATATCCAAATGGTTCTTTTTTCCCAGAATAGTAGGTTACAATGTGAGAAATTATTCCGAACCCTGGTAAGATAAGAATGTATACTTCAGGGTGACCGAAGAATCAGAATAAGTGTTGATAGAGAATGGGATCTCCACCACCTGCTGGATCAAAAAAGGTTGTATTTAAGTTTCGGTCTGTTAAAAGTATTGTAATGCCGGCAGCTAAAACTGGTAAGGAGAGAAGTAGAAGCACAGCTGTAATGAGAACGGATCATACAAATAGGGGTGTTTGGTACTGAGATATAGCGGGAGGTTTTATGTTAATAATAGTAGTAATAAAATTAATAGCCCCTAAAATAGATGAAACTCCGGCTAAGTGTAGGGAAAAGATAGTAAGGTCAACTGAGGCCCCTGCATGAGCTAAGTTGCCAGCCAGTGGTGGATAGACAGTTCAACCAGTCCCTGCACCAGCTTCTACTATAGATGAGGCTAATAAAAGAAGGAAAGATGGTGGGAGGAGTCAAAAGCTTATATTGTTTATTCGGGGAAAAGCTATATCAGGGGCTCCAATTATTAGGGGAACTAGTCAGTTCCCGAAGCCTCCAATTATGATAGGTATAACTATGAAGAAAATTATTACAAAGGCATGTGCGGTAACAATAACATTATAGATTTGATCATCTCCAAGTAAAGTCCCGGGTTGGCCCAATTCTGCTCGGATCAACAGACTGAGGGCTGTTCCTACCATTCCAGCTCAGGCTCCAAATAAAAGGTAAAGAGTTCCAATGTCTTTGTGGTTGGTAGAAAATAATCAACGATTAATGAACATAAGTAAAGGAAGGTAAAATGGCTGAGTAAGCATTAGACTGTAAATCTAAAGACAGAGGTTGAGCCCTCTTTTTACCAAGCCCTGAGGTGAAATTTCATATTGAATTGCAAATTCAAAGGAGCAGCTTCAATTCTGCCGGGGCTTCTCCCGCCTTTTTTTCCTTACGGCGGGAGAAGTAGATTGAAGCCAGTTGATTAGGGTATTTAGCTGTTAACTAAAATTTCGTGGGGTTGGATCCCACCAATCTAGGGGGATTTAGCTTAATTAAAGCACCTGATTTGCATTCAGGAGATGTAAAGTTAATTTGCAGTCCTTAAGCAGGGGTTAAGTAAAGTTTACTTGCTTAGAGCTTTGAAGGCTCTTGGTCTATGTAACCTAAACCCCTTGGTGTTAATTTAATACTGAGAGTATAGGTGTGAGAGGGAGAAATATTGTTGATAAAATAATTAGTGGGGCAATAAATGTTATACGTTTTATTGGTTCAAATTGTCATTTTATTTTTAAGTTGTTGGTTGTTGGGAATATTGTTAGTGAAGAAGAGTAGATTAGGCGTAAGTAAAAGTAAAGGTTTAGGAGGGCTAGTATAGCTATTATTGTGGGTATAATGATGTTGCCATTTTTTGTTAGTTCTTGAATGATGATTCATTTTGGGATAAAGCCTGTTAGTGGAGGGAGGCCTCCTAGGGATATTAAAGTAATTAGAATAGCTGTTACTATTAATGGGGTCTTGTTTCATATCTGTGATAGGGATAGTGTAGTAGTGTTTGTGTACTGAATAAACATTATGAATATGGGAATTGTGAGTAAGATATAAATGATTAAGTTCAGAATTATAGTATTGGGGTTGAATGTAATGATAGCTGCCATTCATCCTATATGGGCAATTGAGGAATATGCTAAGATTTTTCGTAGTTGAGTCTGGTTTAGTCCTCCTCAGCCACCAACCATGATTGAGAGAATGGCTACTAATATTATCATGGTTGAGTCAATTGAAGGGGAAATTTGATAGAGGATGGATAAAGGGGCTAGTTTTTGTCATGTAAGAAGAATTAGGCCCGATTTTAGGGGAACTCCTTGGGTGACTTCTGGGACTCAAAAATGAAATGGAGCTATTCCTAGCTTAATAATTAGGGCTAGTATGATTATGATTGGGGTAAAGTTATTTTGTGGGTTAATTAATGTTCATTGGCCTGAGTCAAGGATATTGAGTGTAATTGCTATTATTAAAATTATTGATGCTGTGGCTTGTGTTAGAAAATATTTAGTTGCGGCTTCTGTTGATCGTGGTGTGGCTTTATTAATTAAGATGGGAATAATAGCTAATATATTTATTTCTAGTCCGATTCACATAGTCAGTCAATGAGAGCTGAATATAGTAATTATTGTGCCTAGGAATAAGGTAAATAGAATGATGGAAAAGATTAGGGGGTTAATTAGTACGGGAAGGGTATAAACCAACATTTTCGGGGTATGGGCCCGATAGCTTATTTAGCTGACCTTACTGAGTGATTTTAGAATTTGGTGTATTTGGTAGCACGAGGAATTTTGAGTTCCTAGGAGTGGGTTCAAGGCCTATAGTTCTAGAAATAAGAGGGTTTAAACCTCTATGATTTACTCTATCAAAGTAACTCTTTTGTCAGACATATTTCTATATGTGAGGGGGGATACTTGAAAGTATAATAGGTATAGAGATGTATCATATGCATAAGGCTAGTGTTAGGGGCAGGAAGCTTTTTCATAGAAGATGTATGAGTTGATCATAACGGAATCGAGGGTAAGATGCTCGGATTCATAGGAATGTTATTGTTAGTAGGAGAGTTTTAGTGGCGAAGTTGATTGTAAATATTTCTGGGTTAGTGTGACTGTGGAATGAGCCTAGGAATAAGATAGCTGTAAGGGCGTTCATTATAATAATGTTAGTGTATTCAGCTAAGAAAAATAGGGCAAATGGGCCACCTGCATATTCTACATTAAACCCGGAGACAAGTTCCGATTCACCTTCAGTAAGATCAAAGGGGGCTCGGTTTGTTTCTGCTAGGGTTGAAATAAATCATATTATGGCTAGGGGTCATGCTGGGAAGAGGATTCACATGTATTCTTGTGTTGTGATAAGAGATGAAAGTGTAAATGAGCCATTTATTAATAGAACACATAGGAGGATAATTGCTAATGTGACTTCGTATGAAATGGTTTGTGCAACTGCTCGGAGAGCTCCAAATAGTGCGTACTTTGAGTTGGATGCTCAACCTGACCATAGGATTGAGTAGACTGCTAAGCTAGAGGTTGCTAAGATAAACAATACGCCTATGTTGAGATTAATTAATGGATATGGCATGGGGATGGGGAGTCATATTGAGAGTGCTAAGGTTAGTGCTAGAGTTGGGGCGATAATGAAGAGAAGTGATGATGATGTTAGGGGTCGTAGGGGTTCCTTAGTGAATAGTTTAATAGCGTCTGCAATTGGTTGGAGAAGCCCATAGGGGCCTACAATGTTTGGGCCCTTTCGAAGTTGTATATAGCCTAGGATTTTTCGTTCTACTAAGGTTAGGAAGGCTATAGCTAGAAGTACAGGTAAAATTAAGAGAAATGTATTGATTAGGAACATGCTGTTAAGGAGAGGAGTTGAACCTCTGATTATAAAGTTTTAAGTTTTATGCAATTACCGGGCTCTGCCACCTTAACAAACCCTGGTCTAGGGTGGTATTTGGGTAAGTGTATTAGATTAAGATTATTTCATCTTTTAAACTTAGAGCTCTGTAGGGCAGTAGGCTCCATTTCTCTTGTCCTTTCGTACTGGGAGAAATACTTAATAGATAGAAACCGACCTGGATTACTCCGGTCTGAACTCAGATCACGTAGGACTTTAATCGTTGAACAAACGAACCTTTAATAGCGGTTGCACCATTGGGATGTCCTGATCCAACATCGAGGTCGTAAACCCTATTGTCGATGGGAACTCTAAAATAGGATTGCGCTGTTATCCCTAGGGTAACTTGTTCCGTTGATCAAAAAGATTTGGGTCAATTTATGATTTCTAATGCTTTGACTTGTTGAGTCTAGGCTTTAATCATTCGGAGGTTGGTTTTTGCTCCGAGGTCACCCCAACCAAAATTTTTAATTCAGGGATTTTCTTGGTTAAGCTCCTGTGGAGTGAAGTTGTGAAAATATTGAATTAAATAATTAAAGCTCCATAGGGTCTTCTCGTCTTATTGTTTTATCCCCGCCTCTTCACGGGGAGGTCAATTTCACTGATTGGAAGGAAGAGACAGTTAAACCCTCGTGTTGCCATTCATGCTAGTCCCTAATTAAGGAACAAGTGATTATGCTACCTTTGCACGGTCAGGATACCGCGGCCGTTAAACGTTTGTCACTGGGCAGGCAGTGCCTCTAATACTAGTAATGCTAGAGGTGATGTTTTTGGTAAACAGGCGGGGTTAAAGTTTGCCGAGTTCCTTTTCCTTCTTTTAATCTTTCCTATAAGTGCATACCTGTGTTGGGTCAACAGTAGAAGTTAGTAGAGAGTTAATTTGTAGAGTTTTTCTATTACTAGTTGTTAACTATCAGCGGGCATCCGATCTGATATAGGCTTGTGCAAGGAGAATAAAATTCTTGTTACTCATATTAGCATTATTTCTTCTATAAGTTTATAGATTAGTCCAGTTAGGGGTTATAAGAGTTCGTTCTTAAATCTAGGAATTAAGTTAATTTTGACTGTTGAGCTTTAACGCTTTCTTAATTGATGGCTGCTTTTAGGCCAACTATGGGTTTAAAATGACTTACTCATTATAAAAGGCTGTATCCTATTTCTAAAGAGCTGTCCCTCTTTAGAGTAACATTTAAACTTTCATTAGGGTTAGGTGTCCTTTAGGAAAATTTAAAGTTGAACTAAAATTCTATTCTGGACAACCAGCTATCACCAGGCTCGGTTGGCTTTTCACCTCTATCTACAAGTCTTCCCACCATTTTGCTACATGGACGGGTTCGTTCTTGCAACTGCTCGTAGATAGCTCGTCTGGTTTCGGGGTTTTTAACTAAAATTCTTTTTGCTAAGAGTTTTCTAGCTAATTCATTATGCAAAAGGTAAGAGTAGTAATCTCTGCTTTTTTGTGCTATTAATTAATCTTTCATCTTTCCCTTACGGTACTTTATCTATAGCGCCTAAGACAAATTTCTATCTCCTATACTTTTATTTGTAAGGTGAATGTTTTAGTTTAGTGGTTAGTTGTGGTTAAGTGTAAGTTTGGTAGGGCTAGAATTGGCTCAGAGTGGTCATAGAATGAAATCTCTTGGGTGTAAGCCAAGTGCTTTAAGTTAAGCTACACTCTGTAATGTCCAAGCACACTTTCCAGTATGCTTACCTTGTTACGACTTATCTCCTCTTATACCTGTTTATTTAAAAATTATTTATAATTAATATTCAGTACTTGAGGAGGGCGACGGGCGGTGTGTGCGTGCTTCATGGCCTTGTTCAATTAAGCACTCTATTCTTAATTTACTGCTAAATCCTCCTTTGGTCTCTAGAGTTTCATAGGGGCTTTCGTGTATTCTAAAGTAGAAAATGTAGCCCATTGCTTTCCACTCTATAGGCTACACCTTGACCTAACGTTTTTATGGTGATGATTGAGCTTACTTTTGCTCCTTTTTAGGGTTTGCTGAAGATGGCGGTATATAGGCTGAGTTGGCAAAGAGTGGTAAGGTTTATCGGGGTTTATCGATTATAGAACAGGCTCCTCTAGGCGGGTATAAAGCACCGCCAAGTCCTTTGAGTTTTAAGCTCTGGCTTGTAGTTCTCTGGCGAATAATTTTGTTATAAAATTATTTAGGTTTAAGGCTAAGCATAGTGGGGTATCTAATCCCAGTTTGGATCTTAGCTATCGTGAGTTCGAAGGCTATAAAATCACTTTCGTCGTTTATTTTTGTTTGCAACTATTACTTTTTACAGCTTAGTTGTTATTTGATTTTATTTTTGTTTTATGTTCTAATCACGCTTTACGCCGGGTGTTTATTAGTTTGGGTTAATCGTATGACCGCGGTGGCTGGCACGAAATTTACCAACCCTAGAGTAGCATAGCTTAGTCAAACTTACGTTCATTGCTAAATTTTTATCACTGCTGTATCCCTTGGGGGTGTGGTTAAGCAAGGCATCTTGAGCTACTGGTTAGTGTGCTTAATACCTGCTCCTCTTGATCAGGGGTGATATTAAGGGCATTCTCACTGGAGAGGGGAGTCTTGCATGTGTAAACTTGCTACGAAACAATAAAAAGGCTAGGACCAAACCTTTGTGTTTATGGAGCTAGGAAGCTCATCTAAGCATTTTCAGTGCTTTGCTTTTTATTAAGCTACATTAAC